CGGGGCAGGCAGGGGGGTACCTCTTAGGATTAATTGTAGCTTTTAGCTTCTTCTGAAAAGAAGAATATGGGGTTTCATGGGATTATGGGGGAGGTGTTGAGGAGGGGGCCTCCCAGCGGGGGGACATTAGTGGGGTCTCATGAATATATTCATCAGGGGGCCCGCTATTGGTAATTAGTGCAGGGGCATTACTTTTAACTCTCTTTGTTGTGTTTGAAGTTACGCGTCTATTACATCGAGGGGCCTTTCGATAAGGCATGTGTAATTACATAAGGGTTTTGGGGGGGTAGGGGGGGAGAAATATTATTAATATGTACTCAAGATGTGTATGAGTTTAAAGACGGACAAAATTTTGGATCATTAATAGGACTTTCCTCCGGAAAGGAGGGGGTACACCCTTATGCGCCTTTGGCGCAGCCTCACTCCCACTTTGGGATGCCAATGAAGGGAAAAAAAAAAAGACTACCCCTGGCCCTCTGGAAAGAACGCTCGGCTTGCTGGGTGCTCCCGGGTGTGTTTTCAAGCATTTACCTATGTCACTTACAATGAAAGTGTGAGTACTAGGCTAGTTTTGTCCCTGAAGTAACAACCAAATGCAAATATTAGTGCACGAGGTGCTATTCTTCAATTATTGTCCCTGACCTTCAATAACAACGGACCCCTGATTTCTCTCGTGATCAGGCTCTCACATGTTTTAATAAATTTACTGCTTTGACTTAAAAGTTGATGTTCTAACATTACACTCTGAGTATTGTACATTCGGGATTAATGGTAATAAGACTGTTTATGTCGTAAGGCATTGCCTTCCTTTTTTAAATCATCTTTTGTTTTCGATCAGAATAAGTGTTTTGACGTATTATGGGTTGCTACTGAATGTAATATAATGCATAATATGTACTAATACATAATGTATAATAATACATAATATGTACTAGTACATAATGTAATTAATATAATACATAATATGTACTACACACAACATATAATAACTCATAATATGTATTAATACATGATGTAAAATAATACATATATGTGATACCACTTAGAGGGTGCTTTATCGAGATATATCACACATTAGGGTACGTATACAAATTTGGTAAATGTTGGTCGAAGTCCATGCGGCTCGCGCATTTTATATGTGGGGCACATAAAGAGTGTTTAATGTGTCACAGCACGCATTGTACTGCTATATATTACATGTTTGTGTATTTAAGTATGAGCAAAATGGTATAATTCATGCGTATATTATGTACATGTATAATATATATATATATATGATTATGTTACACGGGGGTGTGAAGCACCGCCCGAAGCTCGCATTAAACTCCGTTAATCTCTTAATATCTTGTCTGTATGCATGCTTTACTTCACGGGGGTTGGAGGTAAATATTGGTGAGTAGTGAGTTCTAGTGGTGGTATATAATTATGTATATAATATATATATATATTATGTACATTATAACAAATGTTTGATGTTTCAGAGAGTAGTTTAATAGAGAACATTCGTTTTGGGATCGAACAGCCGGGGTGCAAATCCTCTCTCTTTGAACATTAGGGAGGGCTTTAACCTCCGACACTCGGCTTACAAGACCGACGCTCTGAGACTGAGCTACAAATGCAAAGTCACTCTAAAGCTTTGTTTTCTAGCTCCCCGACAACAGGGATGAGGACCAGGAATAAGAGGAAATACAATAAGGAGGCAACTTGGCCAATAATAATAAAGGGGTGTTCAACTGGCATACCCCCAATTCAAGTGAGAACCATAACATCCGCAACAAGGGTTCAAAATAGAAATTGTGTCAGGGGGCGAAATGTTATACTTCGTTGTTTGGATGTATGTAAAAAGGGTACTACTATAAGTACTAAAATAGATGCTAGTAGTGCCAATACTCCGCCTAGCTTGTTCGGAATGGAGCGAAGAATAGCGTAAGCAAATAAAAAGTATCATTCGGGTTTAATATGGGGCGGGGTTACGAGTGGGTTGGCGGGTGTAAAGTTGTCCGGGTCCCCCAGCAGGTTGGGGGAGAACAGTGCGAGGCTAGCTAGCCCAATTAAAACGATTGCGAAGCCGAGAAGGTCTTTGTATGAGAAGTAAGGGTGGAATGAAATTTTGTCCACGTCTGAGTTCAGGCCCAGGGGGTTGTTGGAGCCGGTCTGGTGGAGGAAAAGAAGGTGCAGAAGGGTGGCACCTGCAATTACGAATGGAAAGAGGAAGTGGAATGCGAAGAACCGTGTGAGGGTGGCGTTATCTACTGAAAACCCTCCTCAAATTCACTGAACTAGTGTGTTGCCTACATAAGGTACGGCGGATAATAAATTAGTAATAACTGTAGCCCCTCAGAAGGATATTTGTCCTCAGGGTAATACGTAACCTACAAAGGCTGTTATTATTACTAAGAGGAGTAGCACTACTCCAATATTTCATGTTTCTTTATATAAGTATGACCCGTAATATAGGCCTCGGCCAATATGAAGATAAATACAAATAAAGAAGAAAGATGCGCCATTGGCGTGAAGATTGCGGATAAGTCAACCATAGTTGACATCTCGACAAATGTGTGCGATAGAAGAGAAGGCTGTAGCGATATCTGAGGTGTAGTGTATTGCCAAAAACAGGCCTGTAAGGATTTGGGAGATCAAACATAGGCCTAAGAGCGAGCCGAAATTTCATCAAACTGAAATGTTGGAGGGGGCTGGTAGATCAACAAGTGCGTGATTTGCAATCTTTAGTAGGGGGTGTGTTTTACGGAGGGCGGTCATTAAGGCTCCTATAGTTGAAGTACAACGGTGGTTTTTCAAGCCGCTGATCCAAGTTGAAATCTTGGTGGGAGTTGATGATCATTCTTACCGTAGTGCTCGTGTGCGTTGTTCTTTGCGGAGGTTATTAAGATACTAGATTGTCCGTAAGGGCCCTAGTAGTCTAATATAACTGCCATGGGAAGGTTTAGCAAACCGCCCCGCAAATTCGCGCATACTTTTCTCTTTTAGTATCAGGGACCTAGTGTGCCGAAGTGCAGTAGCAGCGCGATACCCGGCAATGCCGATTAAATGCTACCAAACCTTTTTGATGTGAACAGCCAGGGGTGGCCTTAAAAATGAAGGTTCAGCGGGCAGTTGCCCGTTGTAGAAACACCCTTTTCAAGTCTAGTTGTGACCAAGAGTCGTTTTTTTACCGGGCAGCGCCAGATCACAAAGTCAGTGTCTAGAGAGTAATTAGTAGGGCAGCGAGGGTAACAGTGACTAGGAACAGGGCGAGGTATGTTTTAATTAGCCCTTGTTGGGTGTTGCTGGTAGTTGTAATAAGAGGGGTATTAATGGAAGCCATTGCTTTTGGGCCTGTTTTTTCTAATCAGGTTAGGTCTGTCATCTGAGATGCAATTACTTGTCCGAAGGACAAGCTAAGTTTCGGTGAGAGGCGATGAACAATAGGGGGAAAGAACCCAAGTAGGTTGGAGAAAAGGTGGGCCGGGCGTTGAGTGGTGGACTTAAGCTGGTGGCCTGTTAAGTTTCCCAGGTCTAGGGCTAGTAAAAAGCCAAGAAGGGTGACCATTAAGGCGGCTGTTTTCACCTCGTCGGGCATGGTTATTTCTGGTGTTTTTAAGGGAGCCATGTTTGAGGTAATTAATAGCCCGGCGAGGATGCTTCCTCAGGCAAGGCGTTTAATGGGGTTGGTGATGGCAGGGTCAGTTTCGTTCATTTGGAAGATGGACCGGGAGGAACGAGGGCCGCCTAGAGCCACAAAAATAATCAGCCGGAGGCTGTAAATGGCGGTGAACATAGTGGCGATGAGTGTAAGTACGAGGGCTCAAGCGTTGAGGTGAGAGTTAGATAGCGCTTCTAGGATGGCGTCTTTAGAAAAAAAGCCTGCTAGGAAGGGAGTGCCTGTAAGAGCCAGACTGCCAATCCCCAGGCAAGTTGTTGTGGAGGGGCATAGGAATCGGGCCCCTCCTATTATCCGAATGTCTTGCTGGTCTCAGAGGTGGTGAATGATTGAGCCGGAGCATAGGAAGAGCATTGCTTTAAAAAAAGCGTGGGTACAGATATGTAGGAAGGCTAGTTGAGGTTGATTGAGGCCAATGGCAACTATCATTAGACCTAATTGGCTTGATGTTGAGAAAGCAACAATTTTTTTAATATCATTTTGGGTTAGAGCGCAGGTGGCGGTGAATAGTGTGGTTAAGGCCCCGAGGCATAAACAGATGGTCAGGGCAAGGGGGTTATTTTCTATTAAGGGGCTCATTCGGACTAGTAAGAAAATTCCTGCAACGACCATAGTGCTGGAGTGTAATAGGGCGGAGACAGGGGTGGGGCCTTCTATAGCGGCGGGAAGTCAGGGGTGTAGGCCGAATTGGGCGGATTTGCCGGCGGCGGCAATAATTAGGCCAATTAAAGGGAAGGTAAGATCGAGGTTCTCAGAGGCCAAAAACATTTGTTGTATTTCTCACGAGTTAAGGTTTATGGCCATTCATGCTATTGCGAAGATAAGGCCAATATCCCCGACTCGGTTGTAAATCACGGCCTGAAGGGCCGCGGTGTTTGCATCAGCTCGCCCATGTCATCAGCTGATGAGGAGGAAAGACATGATTCCGACACCTTCTCAGCCGATAAAGAGCTGAAATAGGTTGTTTGCGGTGACTAAAATAATTATCGCGACTAAGAAGGTTAAAAGGTACTTGAAAAATCGGGTCATCAAGGGGTCGGTGTGCATATACCAGGATGTAAACTCAAGGATGGACCAGGTAACGTATAAGGCAACAGGGGTGAAGATAATGGAGTACATGTCGAACTTAAAGCTGATATTTACGTCAAACGTTAGGGTGTTTATTCATGTTCAGGTGGTGACGATGACTTCGGCCCCTTCATCAAGAAATAGGCATAGTGGGACCAGGCTAGTGAAGAAAGCGACCTTTACGCCCGTTTTGACTTGCGAAAGGGGTCAGTCTGAGCCTCGTTGTTGGGGGTTAAGCGTAGTTAAGAGAGGGAGAATGAGGATAATGAGGATAATAATCAGGCAGGAGGTTAAGATATGGGGTGTGGTGTACATAACTTCCACTTGGATTTGCACCAAGAGTTTTTGGTTCCTAAGACCAACGGATCAGCTGTTATCCTTTGGAAGCCAAGTCGAGGGAGCCCCAGAGTCCAACTGAAGATAACGAAAATTAGCAGTTTTCGCTGTTAGCAAACCTCTCTCGGTGAATAAGGGGGCTTTAACCCCTATCTTTAGAATCACAATCTAATGTTTTTGCTAAACTATATCCACACGCAGCCCAGCCCCACACCAGCTCTGGTTTTAAGACTAGAAGAATTAACGGGAGGAGGTGAAGCGCAATAAGAAGGTGTTCTCGAGAATGAGAGGGGTCTAGGGCAATTATATGTGTTGGTAGTGAGCCCCGCTGGGTTATAATAAATATATAGAGGGAATAGCCGGCGGTGATTAAGGTGCCTGCCCCGGTTAATGCAAGAGTCCATCAGGATCAGTTTAATAGTGAGGAGATAATTATTAGCTCTCCCATCAAATTGGGCAGAGGGGGCAACGCTAGGTTGGCTAAAGCGGCGATGAATCACCAAGCGGTTATTAGGGGGAGGGCTATCTGTAGTCCTCGGGCAAGGACTATTGTCCGGGTGTGGGTACGCTCATAGTTTGTGTTCGCTAGGCAGAAGAGTGCTGAGGATGTTAGGCCGTGGGCGATCATTAAGATGAGGGCCCCGGTAAACCCTCAGGGGGTTTGGATGAGGATACCTCCTACTACCAGGCCCATATGGCTTACGGAGGAGTAAGCAATTAGCGATTTTAGGTCAGTTTGGCGGAGACAAATGGAGCCGGTTATGACAACCCCCCAGAGGGCGAAGATAATAAAGGGGTAGCTTAACTCGTTAGTTAAAGATTCGAGTGTGACTAGGATACGCATCATGCCGTAGCCTCCCAGTTTTAGAAGCACGGCTGCAAGGATTATGGACCCTGCAATAGGGGCTTCAACGTGGGCCTTAGGTAGTCAAAGGTGGACCCCATATAGGGGCATTTTAACTAGGAAGGCCAAGAGGCAGCCGGCTCACCACATTTTATCAGCGCAGGTAAAGAGGTGGAAGGGGTTGGAGAAAGGAAGTGTTAACAGTGAAAGGGTGCCTGTATTGTTTTGAAGAATAAGGAGGGCCACTAGAAGTGGGAGGGAGCCTGCAAGTGTATAGAAAAGGAAATATGTGCCTGCGTTTAGTCGTTCTGCTTGATTACCTCAGCGCGTAATAAGAAAGAGTGTTGGAATAAGGGTTGCCTCAAACATGACATAAAACATAATTATTTCTGTGGCGCTAAAGGCCATAATTAGGAAGACTTGCAGGGAGATAAATAGGGTAATGTACATCCGCTGGCGGTTTAGGGGCTCGGAGGATAGGTGGTTTTGGCTCGCGAGGATTATTAGTGGCAAGAGCCAACAAGTTAGGGTTAGGAGGGGGGAGGACAGGGGGTCAGTTGCTATATGAGGGCTTAAGAAGGTTCACCCTGTCTCGGCAGTGTTCTTAAACCACGTAAAGCTGGCTAGAGCAATAAGTAGGCTATGCAGTAGGGCCGATGGTCAGAGTCATTTGGCAGGGGCGGCCCAAATGGTGGGGAGAAGTATAAGGGTTGGTGTAAGGACCGTTAACATTGGAGGAGGTTCAGACTTTGGAGGCGGTCTGAGCCATGTGTTCGGGCAGTGGCTGCTAGCAGGGCAAGGCCTGTGCTTGCCTCGCAAGCAGAGAATGCGAGTAAGAGGAGGGGGGAGGCCAAGAAGTTAGTGATGTCCAGTTGCAAGGCTCAGAGGGAGAGGGCCACGAATAGGGAGAGCATTATACCTTCTAGACATAAAAGGGCAGAGAGGAGGTGTGTTCGATGAAACACTAGGCCTGTTAATGCTAGAATAAAAGTTGCCGAGAAAGCGAAGTGAGGTGGAGTCATTAGGTGGATGTGGATTCAAACCACAAGTTTTTGAGCCGAAATCAAATGTTTTTCTTAAACTAACAACCTACTCTGCCCATTCAAGCCCTCCTTGAAGTCATTCGTAGGCTAGTCCAAGGATGAGGAGAGTAAGAACAAGGGCTGCCCAGCTGAATGTTGTTAGGGGGGTAGATAGTTGATCTCCTCACGGCAGGGGGAGGAGGAGGGCGATTTCTAGGTCAAAGAGCAGGAAGAGGATGGCAACGAGGAAGAAGCGAAGGGAAAAAGGTAGCCGGGCTGTGCCAATTGGGTCAAATCCGCACTCGTAGGGGGAAAGCTTCTCATGGTCAGGAGTTATTTGGGGGAGTCAGAAGGAGATAAATGCCAGGAGGACGGAGAGGCTAGTGGCAATAGCAATTATTGTAGTGATGAGGTTCATTATCTTTCCTTGGGCTTAAACCAAGACCTGGTGATTGGAAGTCACACATACTATTTTTAGTACTAGAAAGATTACGAGCCCCATCAGTAGATGGAGATGTAGAGGAATAGTCATACTACGTCTACGAAGTGTCAGTATCAGGCGGCTGCTTCAAACCCGAAGTGGTGTTCAGAGGTGAAGTGGAAGTGAATTTGGCGTAGTAGGCAGACGGCTAGGAACATTGAGCCGATGATGACATGCAGTCCGTGGAAGCCTGTGGCTACAAAAAATGTGGAACCGTAAACGCCGTCTGCAATCGTGAAGGGCGCCTCATAGTACTCTATTGCTTGGAGGAAGGTGAAGTAGAACCCTAAGGTGATAGTAAGGGCTAAGGATTGAATTGCTTGCTTTCGCTCCCCCTCCATAATGCTATGATGGGCTCAAGTGACTGTTACGCCAGAAGCAAGGAGTACAGCTGTGTTTAACAAGGGGACCTCAAATGGGTCAAGGGTCGTGATTCCTGCTGGAGGCCAGCAGCCCCCTAGCTCTGGGGTAGGGGCAAGGCTTGAGTGGTAGAAGGCTCAGAAGAAGCCTAGGAAAAAGAAGACTTCTGAGGTAATAAATAAGATTATCCCATACCGAAGTCCTTTTTGGACGGGGGGCGTGTGGTGGCCTTGGAAGGTGCCCTCCCGAACAATATCCCGTCATCATTGGAACATGGTTAAGAGGAGTAAGATTGTCCCAAGAACTATCAGTGTCACGGAGTGGAAGTGGAATCAAACCGCGAGGCCTGATGTTATTAGGAGGGCAGCGATGGCCCCCGTAAGGGGTCAAGGGCTAGGGTCTACTATGTGGTATGCGTGAGCTTGATGGGCCATTAGATGTTCTCTTGGAGGTATAGGCTTAGCAGTAACACGAACACGTAAGCTTGAATTATAGCTACGGCAACTTCTAGGAGTGTGAGGAGAAGTAGTAGGGCTGCTGTGAGGACCGCAACTGCTGGTATTAGGGGTAGCAGTACGAAGGCGGCCGTGGCAATGAGTTGAATGAGAAGGTGACCGGCTGTGAGGTTGGCTGTTAGCCGGACTCCTAGGGCTAGGGGGCGAATAAACAGGCTAATTGTCTCGATGATGACTAGCACTGGGATCAGTGGGGTGGGGGTCCCTTCTGGCAGAAGGTGGCCCAGGGCGTGGGTGGTTTGATTTCGCAGACCGATAATTACGGTGGCTAATCAGAGGGGCACTGCAAGTCCCAGGTTAAGAGACAGCTGTGTTGTAGGGGTGAAAGTGTAAGGGAGTAGGCCGAGTATGTTTATGGAAATGAGAAATAGCATGAGGGAAGCAAATAAAAGGGCTCACTTGTGCCCTGCCGTGTTTAGGGGGAGGAGGAGCTGTTGTGTGAACCGGTTAATAGATCATCCTTGGAGTATAAGTAGTCGGTTGGAGAGTCACTGGGACGAGGAGGATGGGTACAATACTCAAGGTAGTGTTAGGGCAATCACCACAAGAGGGAGGCCTAGGAGATTTGGGCTGAGGAACTGGTCAAAGAAGCCTAAGACCAAGGTCAGAATCAAGAGTGATCTGAAGGCTTTTGCAGGCCTCGTAGGAAATTATGGTTTGGGTAAACGTAAGATAAAATTTTTAAGGGAATAAAGGCTAGTAGGACCATTCAGGCGTAGATTAGAATTGTGAATCACGGGGTTGGGAGGAGTTGGGGCATCTGATCGCTAGGGGTGGTTGGGAATCACCAGTTTTTAGCTTAAAAGGCTAACGCTTTACCCTATTTAGCTTCTTAGCGAGGCATCTTCAAGTATTAGGGATGACCAAGTCTCGAAGTGCTCTAGTGGGACCGCTTCAACGACAATAGGCATGAAGCTGTGGTTGGCGCCACAGATTTCGGAGCACTGCCCGTAAAAGATCCCTGGTCGAGATGTGATAAAGGCCGTTTGATTTAATCGGCCTGGAACTGCATCCATTTTGACACCTAGGGCCGGGACGGCCCATGAGTGTAGTACATCCTCAGCTGTCACTAGCACCCGTAGGGGTGACTCTACGGGCACGACTATTCGATGGTCAGCTTCTAATAGGCGGAACTGTCCAGGGGCTAGATCTTGTGTGGGAACCATATATGAGTCGAATCCAAGGTCTTCGTAATCGGTATATTCGTAGCTTCAGTACCATTGGTGGCCGACAGCTTTAATTGTTAGGTGGGGGTCATTAATTTCGTCCATAAGGTAGAGAATTCGAAGTGAGGGGAGGGCAATAAGAATTAGGATTACTGCCGGGAGTACTGTTCAAATAATTTCGATCTCTTGGGAATCTAAAATGAACTTGTTGGTGAGTTTAGTTGAAATTATCGCTACAATAACATAGAGAACTAGGGTGCTAATTAAAAATACAACTATGAGGGCATGGTCGTGAAAATGTACGAGTTCTTCTATGACAGGCGAAGCCGCGTCTTGAAACCCTAACTGTAGAGGATGTGCCATTATATTAAGATACGTGGGGATTCAGCCCACAACTCCGCCTTGACGAGGCAGCGCAATTTGATTTTACTAGTACCTCTAACCTTCTCCTCTCCCCCCCCCCTTCGGGGAGGAATGTGGCAGAGAGGTTATGCGACTGATTTGAAGACAGTACACGAGGGTTCAACTCCTTCTATTCTTGGAGAAACCCGGACCAGCACAAAAGCTGGTTCTTCAAACGTGTGGTAGGGGGGTGGGCAACCGTGGAGTCATTCAACATTAGTAGAGGTTATCTCTACTGATAAGACTTCACGTTTGGCTACAAAGGCCTCCCAAATAATAAATAAGAATAGAATCACTGCTGTAAGTGAGAGGAGGGACCCGATCGATGAGACCGTGTTCCACAGGGTATAGGCGTCCGGGTAGTCGGAGTACCGGCGGGGCATGCCTGCTAACCCAAGGAAATGTTGTGGGAAGAAGGTTAAGTTAACCCCTACAAACATGATACCGAAATGAACCTTTGTCCAGGTACTATGGAGGGTGTAGCCTGAGAATAGGGGGAATCAGTGAATAAAGCCGGCAATAATGGCGAATACAGCCCCTATCGACAGGACGTAGTGGAAGTGGGCAACTACGTAGTATGTATCGTGGAGTACAATGTCCAGTGAAGAATTGGCCAGGACAATTCCAGTCAGGCCCCCAACTGTAAATAAGAAAATAAAGCCTAGGGCTCATAATAAGGGGGTGTCTCATTTAATCGACCCGCCGTGAAGGGTTGCCAATCAGCTAAAGACTTTTACACCCGTCGGGATCGCAATAATCATGGTTGCGGATGTGAAGTATGCGCGTGTATCGACGTCCATACCCACTGTGAACATGTGATGAGCCCAGACAATAAACCCTAGGAGGCCAATTGCTATTATTGCTCAGACCATGCCCATATAGCCAAAGGGCTCTTTCTTGCCGGAGTAGTAAGCTACAATATGGGAGATTATCCCAAACCCGGGAAGAATAAGAATGTATACCTCCGGATGTCCGAAGAATCAGAAAAGGTGTTGATAAAGGATGGGGTCACCACCTCCCGCGGGGTCAAAAAAAGTAGTATTTAAGTTGCGGTCTGTAAGCAGTATTGTAATCCCAGCTGCGAGAACAGGGAGGGAGAGAAGTAGAAGAACGGCCGTGATAAGAACGGCTCATACGAATAGAGGGGTCTGGTATTGGGAAATGGCAGGAGGTTTTATGTTAATAATTGTTGTAATGAAGTTAATAGCCCCCAAGATGGAGGAAATTCCGGCTAGATGAAGAGAAAAGATTGTTAGGTCGACGGATGCCCCTGCGTGAGCAAGGTTGCTTGCAAGAGGAGGGTACACGGTCCAGCCTGTCCCGGCTCCGGCCTCTACCCCCGAGGAGGCTAAGAGGAGGAGGAAGGACGGAGGGAGCAGTCAGAAACTTATGTTATTTATCCGGGGAAATGCTATATCAGGTGCCCCGATCATTAGGGGAATAAGTCAGTTTCCGAAGCCCCCAATTATGATTGGTATAACTATAAAGAAGATTATTACGAAGGCGTGAGCGGTGACGATTACATTGTAGATCTGGTCATCCCCGAGGAGGGCGCCCGGTTGGCTTAATTCTGCCCGAATAAGGAGGCTTAGAGCAGTGCCCACTATACCAGCTCAAGCCCCAAATACTAGATACAGTGTCCCAATGTCTTTATGATTAGTAGAAAAAAATCAGCGTGTGATTGCCACAGATAAGATGGCTGAGACTTAAGCGGTGGATTGTAGCCCCACGAACAGAGGTTCAAGCCCTCTTCTTATCAGGCCCCGAGGTGTTTTACACACTGGATTGCAAATTCAGAGTAGCAGGCTGACCCCTGCCGGGGCTTTCCCCGCCTTTTTTCCCCGGAGGCGGGGAAAGTTAGATGGAGGCCTGCTAGCTTGGGCGCTTAGCTGTTAACTAAGAGATTGTAGGATCAAGACCTGCCCATCTAGGAAGGCTTTAGCTTAATCAAAGTGCCCGCGTTGCATGCGGGAGCTGTGGGATAATGCCCCGCAAGTTTTATCAGGGGCTGGAAGGTTCTCACTTCCGCTTGGGGCTTTGAAGGCCTCTGGTCTGAATGCTTTACCTAAGCCCCTAAAGGGTAAATAAGGCTATGAGGGAGGGGGTTAGAGGGAGGAGGGTTAGTGAGATCATTATTAAGATGGCTAGCGGGAGGGAGTGATGTGAAGGGGGAAGCCGTCAGGGGAGGGTACCCGCTAGGGTATTTGGGGACATGGTTAAGGTCATGGAATATGAGAGGCGGAGGTAGAAGTAAAGGCTAAGTAAAGCACTTAGCGCAGCTAGCGTAGCTGCGGGTGCTAGGTCTTGTTTAGTTAATTCTTGTAGGATCAGTCATTTAGGCATGAAGCCGGTGAGAGGGGGAAGACCCCCTAGGGATAGGAGAATAAGGGGTGTGAGTGATGAGAGTACGGGGGTTTTTGCTCAGGATGTGGCTAGTGTGTTGACGGTCGTGGAGTGGTTGAGGTTAAAAGTGAGGAATGTTGAGAGGGTTATGGCTAAGTAAATAATAAGGGTCATAAAGGTAAGGGAAGGGGCGAACTGAAGGACGAGGACTATCCAACCAAGGTGGGCGGTAGAGGAATAGGCTAAGATCTTCCGTAGCTGGGTTTGATTCAGGCCCCCCCATCCTCCGAGAAGGGTAGAGGTTAGGCCTAGAACAATGAGGAGGGACGAATTTAGGGGTTGTAGTTGGAGGAGCAGTGTGAGGGGGGCCAGCTTTTGTCAGGTTGATAAAATGAGGCCTGTGGGTAAATCAAGTCCTTGAAGAACTTCTGGCAGTCAGGTGTGGAGGGGGGCGAGGCCGATTTTTAAGGCGAGCGCGAGGGAGGCCAAGGTGGTAGGGAGAGGGTGGCATATGAGTTGAATGTCTCATTGGCCGGTTAACCAGGCGTTGGTCAGGCTTGCAAATAATAATATGGCGGCGGCAGTTGCTTGGATAAGAAAGTATTTGGTAGTGGCCTCGATGGCTCGGGGGTGATTATGTTTAGCCATTAGGGGAATAATCGCGAGAGTGTTAATTTCTAGGCCTATTCAAGCGAGGAGCCAGTGTGAACTGGCGAATGTAAGGGTGGTTCCGAGGCCAAGTGAAAATAACAGGGTAGTCAAGATGTAGGGGTTCATTAGTAGGGGACGGAGTTGAACCATCGTGATCGGGGTATGGGCCCAATAGCTTGACGTTAGCTGACCCTACTAGGAAGTAGTGTATCGGAAGCACTTAGAGTTTTGATCTCTACAGGTCGGGTTCAAGTCCCTTCTTCCTAAGGGGCTGGGAGGATTTTAACCTCCATAATTCACTCTATCATAGTGGTCCTTTGTTTCAGGCACAGCCCCAAAGGTTAGTGTTGGGGGGGGATGCCGCCAAGTGCGGTGGGGGCGGCCAGGTGTCAAATAATTAAGGCTAATGTAAGTGGGAGATAGTTTTTTCAAATAAGGTGTATGAGTTGGTCATATCGAAATCGGGGGTAGGAGGCTCGAACTCACAAGAAAAGGACCGAGAGTAGGGCTGCTTTAATCATTAAATTGATTGTGGTAAGTTCGGGTAAGAGGGGGGCGTGGGAGGCCCCTAAAAAGAGGATGGCAGAGAGAGTGTTTATGAAGAGGATGTTGGCATACTCGGCTAGGAAGAAGAGGGCGAAGGGGCCCCCTGCGTATTCTACGTTGAAGCCGGAGACTAGTTCAGACTCACCTTCGGTTAGGTCAAAGGGGGCGCGGTTGGTTTCAGCCAGGGTGGAGGTAAATCATATTGCCGCTAGGGGTCAAGCAGGGAGGATTAGTCAAATGGCTTCTTGGGCAGTATTAAATGTGAGAAGGGTAAACCCCCCTGTAAAAATAATCGTGCTTAAAAGGATCAGGCCTAGGCTGACCTCGTATGAGATAGTTTGGGCTACGGCCCGTAGGGCCCCAATGAGGGCGTACTTTGAATTAGATGCTCAGCCCGAGCCGAGAATTGAATAAACTGCAAGGCTGGATAGGGCGAGAATAAATATAATGCCCAGGTTGAGGTCGACCAGGGGGTGTGGGAGGGGTAAGGGGGCTCACAGGGTAAGTGCTAGGGTTAGGGCTAACATGGGGGCAAGAAGGAAGAGAATAGGAGAGGAGGTTGAGGGGCGGACCGGTTCCTTGATGAATAGTTTAACACCATCAGCAATGGGTTGAAGGAGCCCGTAGGGTCCTACGATGTTTGGGCCTTTTCGCAGTTGTATGTATCCTAGAACTTTGCGTTCGAGGAGGGTTAAGAAGGCAACGGCTAGGAGGACAGGTACTATCAGTATCAACGGGTTAACTAAGTAAGTAATGAGTGTTGATAGCATAGTTAAGAAGAGGACTTGAACCTCTGAACGAAGGGTTTAGATCTTCTGCAGTAGCCGGGCTGTGCTATCTTAACCCCGGGGCTTCTTTTGCGTAGGAGAGGGTTTTAACCTCCTAGGGTAACGTAAAGTACCTTTAAACATTTATGTGTTCCTAGCATACTATTTTCTCTAGTTAAAATATATCCTCTTTTACCTGTTTTAGTTATGTTCAGCGGGTAAGGGTGAGGCGCGCAAAGGGCGTGGGCCTCTTCTTTTCGGTCCTTTCGTACTAGAAAAGAGGAAGTCATAGATAGAAGCCGACCTGGATCGCTCCGGTCTGAACTCAGATCACGTAGGACTTTAATCGTTGAACAAACGAACCCTTAATAGCGGCTGCACCATTAGGATGTCCTGATCCAACATCGAGGTCGTAAACCCCCTTGTCGATAAGGGCTCTAGAAGGAGATTGCGCTGTTATCCCTGGGGTAACTCGGTTCGTTGATCGGCGATGCCGGATCACTGATTGGTCAGAAGTTCTGTTCCTTAGAGCGGGAGCTCTTGGTTGAAGGAGGATGCTCCTATTCCACGAGGGAGTTTTGTTTTACCCCACGGTCGCCCCAACCAAAGACGCTGGAGAGGGCTACCTTTAGCTTTGGCCCTTTATTTTGGGTTAATGAAGGCAGTCTCTCTTGTGTCTAAAGCTCCACAGGGTCTTCTCGTCTTATGTGTGTATCCCCGCTTCTGCACGGGGAGATCAATTTCATTGACTAGGGGAAGGAGACAGTCAAGCCCTCGTGATGCCATTCATACAGGTCTTCAATTAAAAGACAAGTGATTGCGCTACCTTCGCACGGTTAAGATACCGCGGCCGTTAAACATATAGTCACAGGGCAGGCTGGACCTCTTATACATAAGTTTGCAAGAGGCGGTGTTTTTGGTAAACAGGCGGGGCTCATATTTGCCGAATTCCTTCTTCCCCTTTGAGTCTTTCTCTGGATGCACGCCAGTGTGGGGTTAACGGTGGTGTTTGAATGGTTTTCTAGTTTTTTATTCATTATTCAGTCCCCTCTTTAATTGGGGCCGTTAAAGCTCGGCGGCGGGTCCGTTCCGAGGTACACATGTGCTGGAGAGAGGGGCAAAATATACCCTCTTATTACTCATTTTAGCATTAACTCTCCCATGTTTGCATGGGAAGGCCTGGTAAATTTAGGGGGTTGTGATGAGGTTGCCAGAATATAAGGATATAAGCATGTCTGAGCTTTAACGCACTCTTTGAGGATGGCTGCTTTTAAGCCCACCAGAATACTTTGCCTTGTACTATGTGGTCATTACCCACCTTGAAAAGTTGTATCTTGTGTCAGAGGAGCTGTACCCCCTCTGACTAACTCTCGCGGGTTCTGCCATGTCGATCATAAGGGCGGGGCCCTTGAATATTATGTGTTGACGAGAGAAGCCGGGAGGCTGAACTCCTATCCAGTTCCCAGGCAACCAGCTATAACTAGGTTCGATAGGTTTGTCACTCCTACTCAAAGGTCTTCCCACTCTCTTGCCACAGAGACGGGTGTGCCCTATAAACTAGGCTGCCTTGGAGTAGCTCATCTAGTTTCGGGGTGTCAAACTAAAGTGCACTTTGCTTGAATTCTACTAGCTAAATCATGATGCAAAAGGTACGAGGGGTAAGCTCTGCTTTTTTAGGCTTTACTGGTTTATTTCATTTCTCTTTCAGCGTTCCCTTGCGGTACTTTTTCTATAGCTCCACGGGCCCCTTTTCTGTCGCCCATACTAAGGGGGAAAAATGATTTGTTTTGTAGTTTAATAGGGTATTAGGGGGTATTAATAAGGTTTGTTGTTTTTAGGTGAGGGGGCTAGCTTATGGGCGTCAGGGTAATCTGATTCGCACAGATATCTTCCCAGTGTAAGGGGGATGCTTTACTGCCTAAGCTATACTCTGAGTTAATCCAAGCACACCTTCCGGTACGCTTACCATGTTACGACTTATCCCCCCTTTGCAAGTTTTGGCACATTAGTTATATGTTCCTGGTAGACTTAGGGAGATTGACGGGCGGTGTGTACGCGCTTCAGCGCCGGGTTCAGCAGGACACTCTACTTTCTGCTTACTTCTAAATCCTCCTTCAGTGCACACGTTTCAGTGCGCCGTCCGTATTCCCTGGGAGAGGGAATGTAGCCCATCTCTTCCCTTTTCATAGGCTACACCTGGACCTGACGTATTGGGTGGTACCAATTGCGCTTACTTTAATACCCTCACAGGGTAAGCTGACGACGGTGGTATATAAACTGATATAGGGCTAGAAAAGGTGAGGTTGAACGGGGATTATCGGTTCTAGGACAGGCTCCTCTAGGTGGGTCTAAAGCACCGCCAAGTCCTTTGGGTTTCAAGCTAATGCTCGTAGTACCCTGGCGGACAGTGGAAATAAGCAACTGTCTATGTTTAAGGCTAAGCATAGTGGGGTATCTAATCCCAGTTTGTACCTTAGCTTTCGTGGGGTCAGGTTTGAATAAAGCTACTTTCGTAATTGGTCTTCTTACTATCAGTGCGTATAACTGCTCTGAGGGCGTTCGGCTTTAGTGTAAAGTTGGGCCCTTAACCACGCTTTACGCCGGTGTCTGTCAATTTGAGCCTCCCGTTTAACCGCGGTGGCTGGCACGAGGTTTACCGGCCCTGATCTAACTTTAACTAAGTCAAGCTTTCGCTTATGGCTTAATGTCTATCACTGCTGGAATTCCCCGTGGGGGTGTGGCTAAGCAAGGCGTCGTGGGCTACTGGGGGTGTGCCTGATACCGGCTCCTTGTCCCCGGGTGGGGGATCATGGGCATTCTCACTGGGGTGCGGATACTCGCATGTGTAAGCTTAGTTATAATTGATAGAAAAGTGAGGACCAAACCTTTGTGCCTGCAGAACTTTTTAGGGTTCATCTTAACAGCTTCAGTGTTATGCTTTTATTAAGCTATGC